TATACTCATATGTTTTGTTATAATTGAAATTGAGAAATATTTTTTAATTGAAAAATCAATACTGATTAGTTCTGCTTCAATTTGTATGTTGTCATTAGGAAAACACAATTTGAAATTCAAATCCCAGAATCGTTCATGAATTCGAAGTAAGGAGTCAATAGTCAATGGTTCAAATTTCTCGTCTGAAAAATACAAATTTTATTTCTCAATAGAAAAACGAGAGAATGTTTTTAGCATTGTGTATTTTCAGATACTATACAATCAATCAAAGGGATGGATCAAATCCAATCAAAAGGGGTATTTCTTTTATTTTAGGAAATAAAAGGATTAAGGAAACCAGAAGTCAAAATGCAAGTACAATAAAAATTCAGTAATCCGGGAAAAATGGCATCTATTTTGTATCATTTTGGCGGCATGGCCGAGTGGTAAGGCGGGGGACTGCAAATCCTTTTTCCCCAGTTCAAATCCGGGTGTCGCCTGAATCACCAAAAAACTCGAAATCATAATCGATTTATTGGATTGGTTTCGCAATAGTGTTCGGTAGAACCCCTTTTTGACTCTGCGACATTAATTCCACTATTATTAGTGAGGAATAATGGAATAATTCCTTCGTATTTATAGAGATTAGGGGACATAATGCACATGGATATAGTAAGTCTCGCTTGGGCTGCTGTAATGGTAGTCTTTACATTTTCCCTTTCACTCGTAGTGTGGGGAAGAAGTGGGCTTTAGAAGTACTACTAATTGAGTTCAGGAATCAAACCCGCTTGTTTTATAGATCGTTCTGCAACGCATTTTGAACTATTTAAAATCAAAACTCTAAATTTGGAATCCCATTGGATTCCAATGGAGTAATCTATGATAGGAATCATACTCTTTCAATCCAAGAGATATTTCATTGATTCCCGTCTTTGTATTTCGAAAAGAAAGGGATTCAGATGATTGGAAATTGATTCCAACCTAAAATTCTTCCGAAATTTTCTATTTCAATCAATGGCAATGGGCTCTTACTATCTTTATAGACGGATACTAAGGAAGACCGGACCTTTTTCTTTTTTTTTTTGATTTATTTCCCTCTTGACTCTTCAAAAAAGAAGTCGTTTTGTTAAGCGTATACGCACTTTCTATAAGAAATAATATAGAAATAGTGGTTGTTTAAGGAGAGACTGGGCAATAATAAGATCTTGCCTCGGGTGAGTTACATATCGGGCATTTACCCTTTGGTTTCTATTCTAATTTTAGAAAGGCGGTTTATGCTTTATCGACTTATTTCATATGGCGTTAAAAATAGGCGAGGTTTCCCTTTACTTATTAGTAAAAGGAAAGGAATTAGAATCCTAAAATAAGAATTATTTCAGATTGAGCGGAACAAATAGATGTAGCAAATTGGGTCTTATGTCAATTCCATACAATATAATATATGGAATATATTGATATGGAATATATGGAAATGGAATTAATATACACATATAGGAAGAGAATATTGTAGATTGATATATAGAAACTGAAACGTTTATCTTTATTCTAGATTACAACTTTATAGACTAAGAGATAGATAGTATGGTAGAAAAATTCATTTTTCTACCATACTATCTATCTCTTAGATAATTTCCGATTATAATTATAGTGCGCTCATTTCATTTTAGTTAAGACGTGAAATGGAATCCCTTTCATTTTACTTCGTAAATTTTTGATAAGAACTTGGAAGGAAAGTTTGATTCAAATGAATTTTCAAATTCAATTGAATTAATCATTTTGACTGACTGTTTTTACGTAAATGATAAGTAGAAAAGCGGTAGGAACTAGAATGAATAGTGCAGTAGCAATAAATGCAAGAATATTTACTTCCATAATCTCATCGGTTTTGTACTTCGCAATAACTCGGGATTTAATCCCCTAGAGATGATAAATCTTTCGTCTATCGTCTGTAAATTCAATGAATGAATTACCTCTCGATGATCTTGAACCGGATCACTATCATGAATAACAATATCTGATCTATCAAATCAACCCGTCGTCAAGACTTGAATAGTATAACATAGGAAGTTCTTTTATCCATACCGAATCAAAATTTGGATTCCTAACTCAATTACTCCAAAATGATATTTATCATCCGTTTCCTTGTTTTTTCTATAACCCACCTTGCGTCTTCCTTGGACAATCTTCTGATGAACGATCATCAGATTGCCTTTCCACTTCAATTAATTACATAGTTCCAAACCTAACAAACAATAAAAGCGAGATGGAAAAATAGGAAAGAAAAAAGAAATCAAGACTCCTTTTTGCTTTGGGAATGAAAGTATATCCCTCGACATTCTTTACTAGTTCATAAAAAGGGAAAAATTTCTTTTTGTATTTATTGGATCCGTCGGGACTGGCGGGGCTCGAACCCGCAGCTTCCGCCTTGACAGGGCGGTGCTCTAACCGATTGAACTACAATCCCAGGGAAATAAGGGATCTGGCAGAAATTTTGATTCTTTTTTATCTTCGTATGGGGTCT